AAAAAGACTATTAATTCCGCAATGAAACCGCTCATGCCGGGTAATGCAAGAGATGCCATTGAAAAGCTACTGAAGAGTGTGAATATTTTTGGCATTGGAATCGCTATTCCACCCATTTCATCGAGAAAAACAAGGCGTATTCTATCGTAACTAGTTCCCGCTAAGAAAAAAAGCGCAGCACCAATAAATCCATGCGAAATTATTTGTAAAATGGCCCCATTAAGGCCGGTATCGGTTAGAGAACTAATTCCTATAATTATAAAACCCATGTGAGATACAGAAGAATAGGCTATTCTTTTTTTTAAATTACGTTGCCCAGGAGATGTTGAAGCTGCATAGATTATTTGTATTGTACCTATTATCATCAATGAAGGAGAAAATATAGAATGAGCGTGAGGTAATAATTCCATATTGATCCGAACCAACCCGTATGCTCCCATTTTTAATAAGATTCCGGCTAGCAGCATACAAGTACTATAATGCGCTTCTCCGTGAGTATCGGGTAACCATGTATGTAAAGGTATAATCGGTAATTTGACAGCAAACGCAATAAAAAATCCAATATAGAATATTATTTCTAATGACACAGGATACGATTGATTAACTAATGTTTCTAAATTTAATGTGGGTTCATTGGAACCGTATAAACCAACACCCAGAACTCCTATTAATAGAAAAATCGAACCCCCCGCAGTATACAAAATAAATTTCGTAGCAGAGTAGAGACGTTTCTTTCCCCCCCACATGGATAAAAGTAGATAAACAGGAATTAATTCTAATTCCCACATTATGAAAAAAAGCAAAAGATCTCGGGACGAAAATGATCCTATTTGACCACTGTACATTGCTAACATCAAGAAATGAAATAATCGAGAATCTCGAGTAACTGGCCAAGCGGCTAAAGTAGCTAAAGTCGTAATGAATCCTGTTAATAAAACAGGTCCTATCGAAAGTCCGTCGATTCCTAATCGCCAATGGAAATCAAAAAAGTTGATCCAATTATAATCTTCGGCCAGTTGGATTAATGGATCATCCGGTTGGAAATGATAACAAAATGCATAAGTTATTAGAAGGAGCTCTAAAACTGAAATGCATATAGTATACCACCTTATAATCTTATTTCCTCTCTGAGGAAATACTAAAATTAAAGAGCCCGCAAATATAGGCAAAATTACAATTGTTGTTAACCAGGGAAAAAAATTCGTAGTAAAGACAAGATATACTTGGACAAAAAAACCCGTACCCCAAAAGAAATAAATTTCGTTTTTGGTACGGATTTTTGTCGGTAAAAAAAATCCAAATAGAATAAAAAAATAAATGGATTCAAATGGAATTTTCTGAACTATATTAATAACCTAGACCCATACTGCGAGTGGTTTCATGCCATAGATAAACTCGAACGCTTAAAAAATCCGTTGGACAAGCGGATTCACATCTTTTACAACCGACACAATCTTCTGTTCTTGGAGCAGAAGCTATTTGTTTTGCTTTACATCCATCCCAAGGTATCATTTCTAATACATCCGTGGGACAAGCTCGGACACATTGAGTACACCCTATACATGTATCATAAATTTTAACTGAATGTGACATTGGATCTATAATTTCTTTTTTCACTTGACTAATTTTCGATCTAGTTCTAGTAAAACAAATGAAATACATATTCAAATACTAGACGAATCAATAATTTCCCAGAATTTTTGGAATCAATCTAGTTCTGGATAGGAAATGGAAAAGAGAGCCAAAATACTTTGATTTATTCCACTTTATGAAAGTATATCTTAAGGTGCAAGATCTAGTAATCTAATTTGAATTGATGAATATTCAAATTTTACTTTCTAAACTAGAATTTGTGAAAATACTAATAAAATAAAAAAACGATATAACTATTTATTTAATAAATTCGATTGATTGATACGAATTGATTTTCTGTTACGATAAATTGAAGAAACAATAGCCGGTCCAATAGCTGCTTCAGCGGCTGCAATGGCTATAACAAAAATTGAGAAAATGTTTCCTTTTAATTGGCGATTATCAAAAAAATCCGAAAATGTTACAAAATTTAGATTAACTGCATTTAATATAAGTTCAAGACACATAAGAGCTCGAACCAAATTGCGGCTCGTGACTAATCCATAAATCCCGATAGAAAATAAAAAAGCACTCAAAACAAGTACATGCTCGAGTATCATTGACCAACCCCTTATGAATCATGATTCATTTCAATATGAACAACAATTAAACTACTTTGCTTGACTAGAATATAACAAGTTAAGTTAGAATTAAGAACAAAAACTAGGCTAATAAAAAATTGAACTAAAAGTTTCGAAAGCAATTCAAATAGAGTTGAATGAAAGTGCAAAAAATAGACTTTTATTTGGATTACTCGTTTTAAAAATGAAATAGTATTATTGACGAGCCACGGCAATTGCACCTATTAAAGCAACTAAAAGAATTATGGAAATGAGTTCAAATGGAAGAAAAAAATCGGTTGATAAATGAATTCCAATTTGTTGACTAGCATTTATCAAATCTTGTTCTAGAATCTGGTTTGATTTTGTAGTCCAAATAATACTATACCAGGACGTATTTATAATAGTCATAATTAATGAAACAAAAAGACTTATACAAACCAATGAAGTAACCCCGTCCCCAACAGTCCACAGATGGAACTTTTTGTCATATTCTGGACTATTCATGAACATTACAGAAAATAGAATTAATACATTTATAGCCCCCACATAAATAAGGAGTTGTGCAGAAGCTACAAAATGGGAATTTGCTAGAATATAGAATAAAGATATACACACAAGAACCAACCCCAATGAAAAGGCCGCAAAAATTGGATTGGTAAATAATACCACTCCTAGACCCCCTAATATAAGACCCAACCCCCCCAAAACTAAAAGAAAATCATGTATTGGTCCAGGTAAATCCATTATATATAAAATACGAGATAAAAAAATCGGAATGTTTCATGATCTTATTGATGTGAACAGGAAAAAGAAGTTTATGCGCTCCTAATTGGTAAATTCTAATGTGTATGACTTGATGTAAATAAAATAAAGTTGTTCGACCTATCACATTCTTTTTTATCTGGAAAGGATAGTTCGGAACTAAAACTCTTTATAATCATTGGAGTAAATCAATTTAAAATACTACTAAAGTTAAAGTTGCGGTTTTCCCCAATCAATAAGAATAAGCAAAATTTCCAGTTATTGAACAAGAATAAAAGCTAGCTTTAATAGGTGGAAATTGTTCTTCAATCACGGGCTTGCTCTGACGAATTCAAAATTGTTCGAATTGTATAATCATCGGTTATTGATATTGGTAAACGGCCTAGAGCAATTTGATTATAATTTAATTCGTGACGATCATAAGTAGAAAGCTCATATTCTTCAGTCATTGATAAACAATTTGTTGGGCAATACTCAACACAATTACCACAAAATATACAAATTCCGAAATCAATGCTGTAATTAAGCAACTGTTTCTTTCGAATATCCATTTTCAATTTCCAATCAACAACAGGCAAATCTATAGGACATGCACGAACACACACTTCACAAGCAATGCATTTATCAAATTCAAAGTGAATTCGACCACGAAAACGCTCCGATGTGATCAATTTCTCATAAGGATATTGAATAGTTACAGGTAAACGGTTAGCGTGGGATAGGGTAATCAGAAAACTTTGACCAATGTACCTTGCCGCCCGTATTGTTTGTTGACCATAATTGATGAACCCAGTTACCATAGGGAACATAGAGTAAATATCAATAAAAAAATAAGATTTTGTTTCTTTCTCTTGTTTCGGACAAGTTGTAAATTAGATTATAGTAAATATTAAATATTCTTTATTTTATTTTTCGAATTTATAATGAAAAAAGTTGGGAAGAAGTTGTTAATAATAGATTACCTAAAGAGATAGGTAAAAGAAATTTCCATCCAAGATTTAACAATTGGTCCATTCTCAGTCTAGGCAAAGTCCATCTTGTTGCGATCGAAATAAACAAGAACAAAAAAGTTTTAGCTAATGTAATGAAAATACAAATTGTCGTTCCAAAAACTCCATCTATGAGGAATATGGATAGAATAGGGAAATTCCAACCGCCCAAGTAAAGAACGGTTACAAATAATGAAGAGATTAGTAGATTTAAATAAGACGCAACATAAAATAAACCAAATTTAATACCGGAATATTCGGTTTGATAACCCGCTACTAATTCTTCTTCTGCTTCTGGTAAATCAAAAGGCAATCTCTCGCATTCTGCTAGAGAAGAAATTATAAAAACAATAAACCCTATAGGTTGTCGCCACAAATTCCATCCCCAAAAACCATATTTTGACTGTGCTTCAACTATATCAACTGTACTTGAACTGTTAGATAATTATAGTCGAAGATAAGATTACCCTTGTCATCGCTATTACAGAACCGTACATGAGATTTTCACCTCATACGGCTCCTCAAGAGCCATAAATAAATGTAAGGACTAATTCGATATTCTTTAATCTTGATAGGTTTGTAGGAAAAGTGAAAATAAACCGAAAAATCCTGAATTAGACCAATAAAATTCTGTCTGCTATACTATAAAAAATTGCTTCGGAATTGATCTCATCTTTTACTTAAATTTTGAAGAATTTCCTTTTTTATTGAGTAATAACTTAACTCTTGAATAAAATACGCTTTTTACTAATTTTACGAATATCAATTATCAATAAAAATTTTGCCGTATTCTTATTTTTTTGATTCCGAAAAAAAAAATGAAACATTCATTCATGATTTATGCTATGATCAAAATGGAATTTCTGTGCATATCGATATTGGAAAACCATCTTTTTTGGATTCTATTATCTATCCCTTTTTTTTTCGTCCCTCTTATTTCTTTTATTCAGTGGCAAAAGTAAAAGATTACTTCGTTCCTGATAGTCATTCATTTAATCGGTGGATAGGAGCATACTCTGGATCGAAATTTTGGGGAGTACTACTTAATCATTTCTACAAATTTTAAGCCTCAATTAGTATTTCTTTTATGTAAAAAAGAATTTACGTAATCTCTATTACAAATCCTTTGTGTACTTTGGTGTTCCTAATCATCCACCTTTTTTGGTCAATTTCTATAGTAAGTCATGTATGGTAATACATCAAAAAAAAAAAAAGAAAAGATAGTAAAAACTTCCTAGAATTGTTCTTTTCAACCCGCTTCAAGTAATGATGACTAATTAACCAATCTTGGGGGAAATAATCTTGACTGTTTATGTTTTTAACCTTTGTACATAGGCAATGAGATTCGATTTTTTACTGCAAATTTCGAAGCTGTTTTCTTTCACTCATCTAACTATCTGATTTACTTTAATCAACCCGCTCGATGAATAACAAAAGATGCTATTCAATCCATTTTTCTTGTTAGAAACCTAAAAATAAACGGAGAAAGGGGAAGATTTATGTTTTAACGAATCACACGTAGCGATATTGATAATACACATAGAGTTAATGGTATTTCATAACTAATTGATTGGGCAACAGCCCGTAAACCACCTAAAAAGGAATATTTATTATTTGATCCATATCCTGACATAAGAAGTCCAATGGGAGCAATGCTTGAAATAGCGATCCATAAAAAAACCCCAATACTGAGATCGGCTAGAACAAGGTTAGAGCTAAAAGGAATTACTGAATAACTTAGTAGAATTGATATGACTGCTATAGAAGGCCCGATACTAAATAAAAGCGCATCTCCTCTAGATGGAAGAAGGTTTTCTTTAAAAAGTAATTTTGTTCCGTCCGCTAGAGCTTGAAGAATTCCCAAAGGACCGGCATATTCAGGTCCAATACGTTGTTGTATCCCTGCAGATATTTGTCTTTCTAACCACACAATTACTAGTACACCTATTGTAATTCCCAATACAAGAACCAAAATAGGGAAAAGCATCCATGTAGTCTCATAAACCACTTTTAAGGATTCCAATCTGGAAAAAGAATTGATAGCTTGTACTTTTGTTGTTGTATCAATTATCATTTCAACGATCAACCTCTCCCATAATGATATCTATGCTACCTAATATCGTCATAATATCAGCCAATTTCATTTTTTTAACTAACTGAGGAAGAATTTGCAAATTGATAAAACCCGGAGAGCGAATTTTCCATCTCCAAGGAAAAATACTCTGATCTCCTATCAAAAATATTCCTAATTCACCTTTTGGTGCTTCAACTCTTACATAAAGTTCTTGTTTCGACAATTCAAAAGAAGGAGATGGCTTTTTACTAATGAATCGATATTCAAAATCATTCCATTCAGGATATTTTATTCTATTAAAGCGCCGGATTTCTAAATTCTCATAGGGACCTCCTGGAATTGCTTCTAGAGCTTGTTGAATAATTTTTACAGATTCGGCCATTTCGCCGATTCGTATTAAATAACGAGCTAATGAATCTCCTTCTTTTTGCCATTGGACTTCCCAATCAAATTCGTCATAACATTCATAATGATCAACCTTACGAAGGTCCCATTGTATTCCAGAAGCTCGTAGCATTGGGCCCGATAAACCCCAATTTTTTGCTTCTTCGCTACCAATAATGCCCACATTCTCAACTCGTTCTAAAAAAATGGGATTTCGCGTAATAAGCTTTTGGTATTCAGCAAGCCCTATTAAAAAATAATCGCAAAAATCTAAACATTTTTCTATCCAGCCATAAGGTAGATCGGCAGCTACCCCTCCAATACGAAAATAATTATGCATCATTCTCATACCGGTGGCAGCTTCGAATAAATCATATATTAATTCCCTTTCTCTCAAAATATAGAAAAAGGGGGTTTGCGCCCCGATATCCGCCATAAAAGGGCCGAGCCATAATAAATGAGAAGCTATTCGACTTAACTCCAACATAATCACTCGAATATAGCTAGCTCTTTTAGGTACTTGAATATTTCCCAATTGTTCTGGTCCATTTACAGTTATTGCTTCTGTAAACATAGTAGCTAAATAATCCCAACGTGTTACATAAGGCAGATATTGTATAATTGTTCGGTTTTCTGCAATTTTTTCCATACCTCTGTGTAAATAACCTACTATTGGTTCACAGTCAATAACATCTTCACCGTCTAAAGTAACGATGAGTCGGAGAACACCATGCATTGATGGATGGTGAGGGCCCATATTGACTATCATGAAGTCTTTTCGGGTAGTTGGTAGAGTCATAGGTTTTTCTCCGATTCATTCTTTCACAAATTCATTTTTGCATGAATTGCTGAAAACAACAAGGTATTCATCAAAATTCAAGATCTAATAAATCAAATAATTATAATTCAAAACAACTCTTCAAATTAACGTATTTTTAGTTCTCGAATGTTCAATTGACTTATTAATTCTTTATAACGGATTCCATTTTTCTTTGACAAATAAGCTAGTAGTCGTTGACGTTTTCCCAAAATTTTTCGTAGCCCTCGCTGAGATGAATAGTCTTTTTTGTGCAATTGCAAATGGGAAGTAAGTTTTCGTATCTTATTGGTAAAACAGAATACTTGAAATTCAACAGACCCTCTGTTTTCTTCTTTTTTTTCCTCCGAAATAACGGATATGAATGAACTTTTTTTCATAAATTCTTAACCTTCCTTACCTTATTTTAGCAAATTTTGGAATTTTACCGATCAGTAATAATAATGCCAGCTATTTAAATTTGGTATATAGAATACCTTAATTGATTTATTTTATCAAAAAAACTTTAGTTTATATAAATAAGGTTTATTTACGTTGATTCATTTCGGATATAGTTGATACGTTATCAAATTAGTATCATGTATCGGAATTGAATGTACGATAGCGTGGATATGTATCTATTTATCTACCAAATAATACTAATAGGAAATCAAATGTATCATAAATCAATTTCAAATTTCGGATACATATGTATTCTTAACATACTAAAACGACTTCCGTTATTAGTATCAAACCAATAACGATTCATACAAGCTAAATCCTCTAATCGATAATTGGGCCAAAGAAAGAATTTTAATTTTTTAAGTCTATTTTTATCTTGATCAAGATCTTTGTTTTCATCAAAAAATTGACTACAGTTTTTTATTTGATTCCCTGTTGGGTTTGTATTCACACCCTTATTGTTCCTTGAATTCAAACAAATTCGAATTCTTAACTCTCTACGACGCCCAGGCGATAAAAGATTTTCGGGAGGAAACAAATTTGATTTGTTTTTCTCTGTTTTACCTAAACATTTTTTATCACAATTTTCGCTGTATCGTTTTTGATTATTGTGGTGTTTACTCTTATGAACTAATGAAAGCCCTATGGTTTGATACATAAGAAACTTCCCATCGCCTTTTATAGCCAAACGAATTGGTTCAATAATCAATACCCCGTTTTTTAGCAAATTTGAACGAGTTAAATCTCCCCGCTCCAGTATTATATCCATATTGAGTTCTTTTCTTTCTATCGAGGATACAAGAATTTCTATTGGATTTTTCAATCGAAGCGCAAGACAATATACTTTGAGATTATTGATCAGTTTTTGATTTAAAGAATCTACCCATTTCAACTGAAAAAGCAAATTTCTTGTCAGGAATAAATCGATTTCTGCTTCTGTACCGATCGGGGGTTGCGTTTTATTTCTCGGCTTTTTCATATCTGATCCTATAAAATCTTCTTCAATATCTGTTTGTCCGTTTGAGAAAACAGATTCAGAGTTTTCTTGAACATCTGATCTAAGATTTTCTTGACTTATGAGTTCTTTTTCATCTTCATTCTGATTCTCTAATTCAAAATATATTTTTTCATTTGATGGTATAAAAGAATTGAGCTTTTTATGTCTATTGATGCTTTTATTTTCACTAACCTTTTTCTTTTTACTTACACTAGAATTTGAAAAAAGCAGATTAATTGGTATAACCCACGGTTTCATTTTATATGAATTATAAAATAAGACAAATTCGGAGAAAAACCAAAATCCCAAATTTGATATGGGACAGCTCAGTATTTCTTCATTCATTCCCATCCAATCCAAAATTTTTTTTTTATCAGGTTGGTTGATTTCTTGATAAATTGGGTGATAAAAAAAACTTTTGTTATCAATTTTATCAACAATTTGATAGTTCTTAGATTCAGTTTTCGTTTTTTCATTCATGCTAGTATTGACCCAAGCCTCAACGTCAACTTTTGTTCTAAGACAAAAATGGAGAATTTTCAAATCCAAATATTTTCTATCTATAGTTTTTTCTATATCCGAATTTTTTTTTCTTTCTAAGAAAAAAAAATTAGTGATCGGGATATTCCACACCATGTCAAAAAATTTTTCTTTATTGTTATTGTAAAAAGAATTAGAAGTATAAGAAAATTCTTGGTTTTTATTTCTTTGGAATGGTATTCCATAACTATATTTATATAAATCATTCTTATCTTCATAATAAAAAAATTTATACGATAAAACATCATATCTATAATTCTTTTTCAAATTCGATTTTTGATCTGGCAATAACAATAAACGGTTTTCAGAATTATTTGTGGAATTAATTAATTGTTCTTTTTGATATGAATTCGTTTTGCTTTTTTCAAAATTTTGCTTTTCAACTTCGCAATGTTCAGTTACCCTATTTCGCCATTTTTGTGGTACTAATTGTGACCATTTTATCTGAGATAAATCGTATTGATAATTTTTTTTCAATTTTAACCAGTTTTTCCATTGATTCAGTCCAGAATTCGGAAGTTTTCGAGTCTTTAGCTCGGGATGAGCTATTCCTTGGGTTCCAAAAAAATCTTTTATTTCGTTTTTAAGAAATAAAGATATTCCCCGATACTGAAGAACCGATTTTAATGCATAGAAGTTAAAAACTTTAGCTTGGGATAATTTGTAAAATACATAAGCTTGTGACAACAAAGAAAAATCAGAAAGAATCCTCGAATTCTTATTACTAATATTAGTATTAGTACTAACAAAATGGAAAAATCCTTTGTTTATACTCCAAATAAACTGAATTTGATTTTTTTTTTTTTTCTTTTCATGATTTTTTGGATTATTGCAAATGGATTTTTGAATTCCATTTTTTGTTGATTCAAGGAAAAATTGTGTATTAATTCTGAGAATATTAATGATATATAAAACTATATCTACGTATATCTTTTCTCTAAAAAATTTCAAAATATAATTGAATTTACGGATTAATCGAATATTTTTTCTTTTTAATATAAGACCCGCATTTTTTGGCAATTCAAAAATTTTCGTACCATATGGGGTTTTGGTAAAACTAACTTTTCGTTTTTTATTTTCTTTTGCTATTTTGTTTTTTTCTATTTGATTTTTGATTATTCTTGTTCTACTAGCCAGATCTTTCATTCTTTTTTCTGTCGCTGAAGAATTTGTCCAATTTAGGAATCCGGTTTGAATTTGAATGGATGATTCATTAATCATATGATTAATGATTATTGAATCTTTTTCAGGTTTTTTTTGACTCGATTCTTCTGTCAATCCAAATACGGGAATTAGATTTACATTTAACATTTTTTTCAAAAATAGAAGTATTTCAAGAACCCGATTGTTTGTTTCATTTTCGAATTTAAAAAAAAAACGAATTTTTTCGTTGAGTCTTTTTCGAATTTGAAATTGCCCTTTTAGAAGTTTTCGAATTTTTTTATTGAGTTGTTTAAAAATAGGTTGAAAAAAAGAGGGCCGTTTTCGAGGAGGCCCAAAAGGAAAGTCAGTTTCCAGTCCCACAGCTGTTAAAAAACAAAACTCATCTATTCGATTTCGATTTTGTTCGTTTTTTTTTATTCGATCTTGATCAGAAGGTTGTATCCTAGATCTATGCCAAGGTTTTAGACGGAAAGGAAATAATATCTTTATCTGCATACCATCTATTAACCAGTTTTTAGGAAATTCTGTTTCTGATAATTGAACGCCGTTATAGGTGCATTTAACATGCATTTCACTATTCCACTCTTTGAAATCATCCGCCCACTCAGGTCCTTGGAATAATAACAGACGGCTGATATTTTTTGCTATTATCAATAAAGGCAATAGAATATATTTTCTAAGAATTGATTGAGTTATTAGCATCAAACCTCTTATTATTTGAGCAAATGGAATATTATCCCAGGCTTCCGCGATTTCTATTCGTCTGTTTTCGTGGCTTTTTTCGTCTTTTTTATTGGACTTTTTAGTTTTATTTTCCTCTTTCAATTCTTTTTCTTTATAATCAAAAATCTTCAATTTTGGATTTTTTCCCATACGATTTTTAAAAATCCGTTTAATTAATCCGGAAAAAGTAGCCAAAAAAAAAGAGGAGTTATCTATTCTGTCTAAAAAAAGCGGGGAATGTATATTTGCTTGAAATAATTCCCAAATACCTATTTTACGTCTTTGAGCACGCATGGAACCTACGATTAGGTCTCGACGAAAATCAGATTGTTGTGAATAACGTATCAAAGACACGTCACCTGGTTGCTCAGATATATCCGCGGTATTTGGGGCGGGATTGTCGATATTTTCTTGCTTATCGGTGTAAATAATTATACTTTTCCAACTTCTTGAGCGAATTTGATCATCGATTGGTACCGACACGTCTTTTTCATCTGGTCTATCCTCTGGTTCTAAATCATCGACTAATTTGTATGACCAACGAGGAACCTCTTTACTTATTTCTTTTATTCCAATCGATCTTTTTCGAATTGTTTGAGGAAACGAATCTGCTATGATTGTATTAACTAAAAATTTTAAAAATCCTTCTGGATCTTTGGAAATAAATTGCTCGTGTTCTGAAAGTAAAGACACTTTCTTCTGATTGAACGCAGCTTTCCCGTCATATTGACTAACGAAATGTCGAATTTTGGATGATATTGAGTTTTGATCTTTTTTATATTCTTGGGAATTAGAAGCATTACTTAGAATACTATGAATTTTATTTATAAAAATGTGATCTAGTAAATTTTTTACTGTAGTTTTCATTATAATGGATGAAAGTCTTTTTTTTATTATACCCCGATAGGCCCCATTTAATAAAGGATCGTGGTTTTTTTGCAAATATTCCTTTTTCTTTTTACTTTTTTCATTGCATAATCTAGTTTTTTTTTCGAGTACATCTATATAAAAAAGTCCTTTGTCTAGAACTGTAATTCTATTAGCAAATTCATTGCTTAAGCTGTTTTTTTTTTGTTCGTTCGTATAAATCCAATAATTGTATAGTTCATCATCATATAAGAATTTTTCTGTTGTAGCCAAAGAAATCTTTCTTTTTATCATTTCCCAGAAAATGGATAAACTAGGTGGATATGTAAAAGAAATTCTTTGTTTTCCATCATTTTGACATGTATAAAAAAAATATTGTGACATTTCATTTCTTACCGCATTTTCAAACCGATTGCTTTTTATATATCGTGTTGGACGATTCCAACGTTTATAGTCGAAAAGAAGAAAAAGAAGGGGTTTTTGAAACCAGAATACGTTTTTCTTTTCTTCTTTAAGTATTTCGAACTTCGAAATATCTTGATTCCCA